GAAAAATTTTGGAAACTATACCCTTATTTCCGTGACGTCCAGCGACTTTATCACCCACTTTTATTTCCCGTTTTTGTGAAATATATACACGAATTATTTCTGGATTATAACTAGAACCCCTCCTTTTCTGGATCCATCTCACATCAATAACTCGACCTATACCACCTACAGGTAGTTTTAGAGAAGTTTCTTTTGAAGTGGACAGCTGAATACCAAGTATGGCTCGTAATAATCTATCTTCTGGAGCATACGAGGATTCTTTCGACATCTGAGGGGTTAATTTACCTACTAAAATATCGCCCGTCTCCACCCAAGACCCTAACATCACAATCCCGCTTTTGTCTAAATTTCGGAGTAAATGCGCCTCTAGATGTGGTATTTCTTTAGTGATTCTTTCAGGCCCTTGGCTTGTCACATGAGTTCGAATTTCATATTGCCGTATGTGAAAAGAAGTATAAATTTCCTCATATACTAGACGCTCGTTAATGAGTACTGCATCCTCAGAATTGTAACCTTCCCACGGCATATAAGCTACTAATAGATTTTTTCCCAAAGCGAGTTCGCCACCAATTGTAGCAGCGCCGTCTGCTAAAATATGGCCCCTTTTTATACATTTACCTCGCACAACTTGGGGTTTTTGATGCATACAAGTATTTTTGTTGGAACGTTGATATGTAACTAAAGGAATACTTAATGTATTTTTTTTTACCGACAAAAGAATCTTATCAGTATCGGTATACAGGATCTTTCCCTCATTTTCGGCTATAGCGGGAACCCCGGAATCGAGAGCCACTTGGCCTTCTAATCCAGTTCCAACAATGCACTTTTCCGATCGAGAAAGCGGAACTGCTTGACGTTGCATATTAGAACTCATTAACGCACGATTCGCATCATTGTGTTCGATAAAGGGAATTAGGGAAGCTCCAAGAGAAAAATATTGGAGTGTAAAAATACTTCGAAAATGAACTTGCTCCCACTCAATAGTGAGGAATTCTTGACGGTATCGCGCCGGAACAATCTGTTCTTCTTGACTCCCTCGATTCAGTGCCAAAGAATTTCCTGTTGATACCATATAGTATTCATCTTTATTTGGCGATAAGTAAAGCATTCGTACTTTTTTTGATCTCTCAGAGATTTCATAAAAGGGGCTTTGTAGAGCCCCCCAATGACCAATCCTCGCATGAATTGCTAAGGATCCTATAAGTCCAACATTGATTCCTTCAGACGTATCAATAGGACAAATGCGGCTATAGTGACTAGGATGGATATCTCGTATCCGGAAACTCGCAGTTCGCCCGGTTAATCCGCCAGGACCCAGAAAACTCACCTTTCTCCCATGTACTATTTGTGTCAATGGATTAGTTCGATCCAAAACTTGAGATAATGGATGTAATCCGAAAAACGATTCATAAGTACTTGTTAATGTAGTTGAAGTTACTAAATTCTGGGGAATCGGTATCAATTTATGTCTAATTGCTCCACACATAGTTCCTCTAACCATATTTTCTAAACGAACCAGGGCCAATCCGAATTGATCTTGTAAGAGATCCGCTACAGAACGAATACGTTTATTTTTCAAATGATTCATATCATCAAGTATACCCATTCCAAACTTCATTCCAATCAAACGATCCGTAGCTGCCAATATATCTCGCGGTAACAAAAATGTATTCTTCGGAGGTATATCAAGATTCAGTCTACGATTCATATTTCGCCGACCTATTCTTCCTAATTCACACCTTTGTTGAAAAAATTTCTTTTGTAATTCCTTGCATAAGGATTCAGAAAATACAGGATCTCCCCCCATACAAGCAAATTGTTGATAAAATTCTAAAATGGCATTTTCCTTTGACTTAACAATTTTTTTCTCCTTATCATTCAAAAAATACAAGAAAATCTCAGGGTAAAAAACATTCTCGAGAGTTTCTCTTAGGCTCGAGCCCATAGCTGATGATAGAACTAGAATAGATATTTTCTGTTTCCTACTCACACGAGCCCATATCCTTGCTTTTCTATCAATCTCTAATTCTAATCTTCCCCCCCAATCTGATATTATGGTGCCGGTATAGACTGAAATTCCATTATGGTCCAATTCTGACCGGTAATAGATACCAGGGCTTTGCAATATTTGATTGATAACAATTCTGTATATTCCATTTATTATAGAGGTACCCAGGGAATTCATTAAAGGAATTTTTCCAATAAAAATAGTTTGTTCTTGCATATCCCTACAGGTTTTCCAAATTAATCCCGCAGATACATATAATTCAGAAGAATATGTGAGTGATTCATATAGAGCGTCTTTTTCCGTTATTAAGGGTTCTACCAATTGATAGGTTTCCACAAATAATTGAAATTCAAGTTCTTGATCTGTATCTTCAATTTTTGGAAACTTATAAAATTCTTCTGTTAAGCCCCGATTAATAAACCTAGAAAACCCTTCAAATTGTATCTCATTAAATCCGGGTATTGTAGACATTTCTTCATTTCCACTCCCAAGCATTTTTTAACTCCCCCCCTTTTTTTTGCTCATTCTTCATCAAATAATCTGGATCAATATAGCAATGAAGGAATTTACTTTTTGTTTACTAAATCTCATGAAATTCTACGTATAGGAATTTGCACCAAATACAAACAGAAAGGGGTAATTCCACTGAGATTTAGGGTGCTTTGTATATAATATCAAAACAAAAAAAACTGAGTGAATTTCTACCATTATTATGATATTCCGTATTCCAATTCAATAGAATACTATAAATGTAACTCTATTCAACATTTAATCTGTTCAATGAGATAAAGACAAAATAATCGTAAAAAATAAATTCTAGATTTTATTTTTTAGTACTTATTTCTGGATTCAATTGTTCCAAAAATAATTCGCAAAAAAGAGAGAATCTTTTTTTACTCGAATTCATAGAATACGTAACTGTTAAAATGTGTAAGTAAAAAAAAAAGGGGGGGGGTTCTTTTTATTAAGAATGCACAGGGATTATTACAGCATATATGCCCCTCTTTTTTATTATATTACAGTTTTATTCGGAACAGCAACGGCCATGTTTTATCAACATTTCTCTTTATTCAATCTATTCAAGAAAAATTGGAAAAAGTGAAGTACGAGAATTTCATTAAAATTCCATATAAACATGGGGATCCCGATAAGATACTTGATCAGATCATATCCGTGTAATAATGTCAATTATGGGGTTTACATATACCTATAATAGCTCTTATAATTTAAATTCATACGCGTTTCTTTAACTCCCTATCATTACTTATATGATTAAGTAATCATAACGAAAACACAGTTTTAGATGTAAATCTAAAAATTGTTCATGAATTTCCAATCAATAGTTAACGGTTCAAATTTGTGCTAATTTTTGGATTTTGTAACTGAAAACTTTATTTATTTTTCAATAGAAGGAATAAAGAATAATTTTATTTTTTTTAAGAAAGGGATTAAAGAAAAAAGGATCCAAAATACAATAAAAAAGCACAAGGGGAAATTTTGTCATTTATTTTTGTCATTTATTTTAGATCGTTTTGGCGGCATGGCCGAGCGGTAAGGCGGGGGACTGCAAATCCTTTTTCCCCAGTTCAAATCCGGGTGCCGCCTGATAACCAAAAGAATCAAAATACCTTATTCTGTTTTGATAATTTGCTATGTTCCGCAGCAAGTTTAGGAAAAAACTCTGGATACTTGCTAGATTCTAAGTATCTGGGGGGTTCTGGTCTATAAAATGCCTTCAATTAAAGTTTAAGATTAGAGTCGTGAAAAAAAAGTTGTATGATAGCCCATTAGACTACTAATGTAGTGTCTACCGGCGGAGTATTATAAATTTGGATAGTAAAAATTCAATTGTTAGTTGTGCAAAGAGTGCAACTTTGTATACAGACTCAGTAAACTTTATAAGTACTCTGGCATGCAATCAATTTAGTTTTTATTTAACATATGCATAAATAAATTAAAAAGAAATTTTGACTTTAACCTCTAGTCAAGAACATAATAATACGTATTCAAGCGGTTCATAGGGAAAATCGAAGATGGTAAGATTTAAATCAAAAAGAAATAAAACAGCGAGATTCCATATATAATGATAATGATCTATCTTGATTCTATAATATAGTTTTTTGACTTAATGAAAAGACACAAAAATAAAAGTAAAGAATGGGTCTTATTATTATGACATGTTCTTAACATTCCTTTTTTGTTACTTCTACTCCTTCAACGGCTGTTTATGTTTATTTTGCTTGTGCGTACTGTTTTCCTATAAATTTTATAATTAAAAGAACTATATTTATTATATTTGGATTCGTTCATCAATAGTGTTTGATCAACCCCCCCCTTTGACTATGCGATAGAAATTCTACTATATATTAGTGAACAATAATTAATTTAAAGAAATCGAGGACACAACTCACATGGATATAGTAAGTCTCGCTTGGGCTGCTTTAATGGTAGTCTTTACATTTTCCCTTTCACTCGTAGTATGGGGAAGAAGTGGACTCTAGAAGTACAAATAATTAAGTTTCGGAATAAACCAGGATTCCTTTTTTTTAGACCATTCTGTTCTCCAAATAAATACTTTATTTTAAATTTTACTTTTATTCCTTCATTGATTTCAATCGTTCTTTCAATGGATATAAGAATTCATAAAAAAAAAAAAAATAAGAAATAGAATCGGAAGAGTAAAAATTTTATTTAGGATTATTTCAGAATGATTTTAATCAACTCAAACATAAATTTTATATATATGAAGATAATAGTGTCGATTGATAGATATTAAACTAACCTGTATCTTCATACACCTAACTTGTTATAGTACAATAACAATACTAGATAATATGGTAAAAAAAATGTTCTACCATACTATCTAGTATCTCATAGATTGCTGTTTTCATAGAATACGGGTATAGGTCAATAATTAAACCACGAAACTTGTACCCTTTTTTATTTCTTCGCTGCAATCATTGATAAGAACTAAAAAGTAACAAGTTTAAGTTTTAATTAAAGTTAATCACTTTGACTTACTGTTTTTACGTATATTATAAGTAAAAAAGCAGTAGGGACTAGAATGAACAGTGCAGTAGCAATAAATGCGAGAATATTTACTTCCATAATTTTTTTATTTAATTCGCAATAACTCGGGATTTAATCCCATAGAGATGATAAATCTTTTGGCTGTTAATTCAATCGGATGAATATACACTCGATGTAATTGAATTGGATCAATATCATGACTAAGAATATCTGACAAATTGATTCATCGTCAAGAATTGAATAGCATAAACACGGAAAGATCTTTTATCCATACCATACTGAATTACAACTGAATTCTAACGTAAATTCCTGATAAAATCAAAAACACCTTTAACTTTATTTTTATTTAAAGTTTTCTTTCTTTTCGTGGATTTGGCTCCATCGGGACTGACGGGGCTCGAACCCGTAGCTTCCGCCTTGACAGGGCGGTGCTCTGACCAATTGAACTACAATCCCAAGGAAATAATAGAATAAAGTGTACAATACACATATTCGTATGATTTTACTCAAATGCTTTCCAATATGTTATTTATCAAGAACAGCATGGATTATTTATAATCTGTTCATTATTTCCAAATAAATAGGATAGTAAATCTTTCAAAGAAAAAGTTATTTTTTATTTCCTCTTTTCCTTACACTTTAGACTTACGGATCTTAAAATATTAATCTAGATCATTATCAAGATCAAAACTTGTAAAAAAAAATAGTGATTTTTACGTTTTTTTTATCGAGATCACGCATTTTTGAAGACCAACACATAGGTTCTATTATTTAATGGTGGATCCGCGAATTATTGGGCCGAGCTGGATTTGAACCAGCGTAGACATATTGCCAACGAATTTACAGTCCGTCCCCATTAACCACTCGGGCATCGACCCGGTCAAAATCAATCCAGGCTTTGTGATAATCCACGATCAACTTCCTTTCGTAGTACCCTACCCCCAGGGGAAGTCGAATCCCCGCTGCCTCCTTGAAAGAGAGATGTCCTGAACCGCTAGACGATGGGGGCATACTTTCACAACCGCCATCATACTATGATCATAGTATGATCAGTTTTTTGAAATTGTCAATATAATGAAATTATATGAATCAATCTGAAAGATCTTTAGATCTGTCACAATTATATATAATTTTTTTTTATTCCTCAGTCGTTCAGTCTAAATCTATATTATATAATTCAAAAAAAAAATTTATTTTAATTTTTTCTCTAAGAATTTGGAGAACACGCATAATCACTTTATTAATCATTCGAGGAAATATTTTAAATTTAGGTTGAATTAATAGTACATATATTAATCAAATTTATTTTGTTATGATGGGAATTGGGGTCCGGCTTGATAAAAGTACTTTGCATTGATATTTTTAAAATTAAAAAAGAACCTTTTTACTTATACTCAAAAGTATACCCTAATAACTAAAACTAAACTCAATTATATAACTCTAATTTAGAGTCTCTGAACGAACCACTGTACGTTTAAAAGAGAAAAAGATATTACAACGTATAAGATCTATATATATAATATGTATATACACTAAATACATAGCGGTCTATTGAAAAATGGATCCAATCATGCCCTTTTAACTCAGTGGTAGAGTAACGCCATGGTAAGGCGTAAGTCATCGGTTCAAATCCGATAAGGGGCTTTGGTTTTTCATAAAATTACCACGGTAGCATTCATATTTGAAGGGATAATATAATTTTTTTTATTTGTAATAAAAAAGTGTAAAATTTTATTAATTTATAATTATACTTAAACTATATTTATATTAATTAAAATTCTAGTAACAAGAAGGGTTGAACAGTTGTTATTATGTTTGTTATATGTAATATATTAATACTTAATAGTATTAAGTTTATCATGAACACTAATAGGTTGTGTACTTGAATCTCAAAATATTCCTAATTTTTTATTATAGAAATCAATTATAAATCAACAAAAGTAAGTGGACCTAACCCCTGGAATCCGACCTATATCCACTATTCTGATATGAAAATAAAAAATTTGAACAGTGAAGTTTTTTTTATTTTCATATCTCTTTGGACTACACGGTAATCTGTCGATATTGCCGATTAAATCTTTTTGTTCATATAAATTAACTAAACTAGTATAAGTTAGGAATAAATAGCTTTTTTCTTTACAGAAAAGAGTTTATTCTAAGTTACAAGATAAGAGACGTTTTAACTCTTTTTAGTCCATAATAAAGGAAACAATGTTTTTGTTCCGACAATGTAAAATGGGTGTGAGAAAAAGTAAACTATAAAGTAATAAAATATATGAGGCTGAATTAGTTTAATTCACATATAAATTAGAAGAAGCTAATCTTTGGAAAAAGTTTTTTAAATTTTCCAAAGGAATTCTGGAATAAAATTAGGTGAAGGAACGAGAGTAATATATATAGGGATCCGTGGGTAGCGAGAAAAGGGGTTACTTGTTTTTTGAACAGGTCTTTCAAAAAGAAAC